AATAAGATGCCTGATAAATAGGACTATTTTGATAGAATAGAAAATGTATAGTTTAATACTCTTGTTATTTGATCTAAGGGGAGGTCATTCAAGAGTATGTTCCAATATTTATAAATATATGTAATATATTATTTTATATATATAAAATGCATACTTCACCCCATATGCAAATTATATTTTATGGAATTAAACCATAGCTAGAGAATTCAAAATTCTCTGTGCATCAAACACTTAAATATAAACAGAAAGGTAAGCTAAATAAGCTACCAGGTTCATACCCTGTTTATAGAGGTTAGTTATCCTCTCCTCTCTAATAAATAAAAGAAAATGATTATTTTTGATAACTTTAATTATTAGAACCATAATCACCGTCTCCTCTAATAATTGAATAAGTATATGAATTGGATTAGAATTAAATATGATGTCATTTATCCCTTTAATATATAATCAACAAAAAAAATTAAGATCTGAAGCATGTATAATCTACTTTTTAACCCAAAGAGTTAGTAGAATAATCCTAATTATAATAGTATCAATTAGAATAGTAAGAATATTTATAAAAAGTGTAAACCTTGATATAATTATCACAATAAGATTACTAATAAAATTAGGTGCCGCTCCATTCCACTTATGAATACCTGAAATTATATCTAAAATAGAATGAAGAAAATGTTGTATTCTAATAACATGACAAAAAATTGCACCCTTAATAATAATATCTAACATCCAAAATAACTTAATAATTAACACCTCAATCATTTTGTCATTATTAGTAGGAGGAATCGGGGGGATCAATCAAACATCCCTACGAAAAATAATAGGATTTTCCTCCATTAATCATCTAGGATGAATATTGGCCATTAATAAATTAATTAATAGATGATTAATTTATGTAATTACATATAGTATTATAACCAGCACAATTTGTTATATATTCTCCTGCTATAAAATATACTTTATTAATCAAGTAAACAGAATAAATATAAGTAATATAGAAAAGGTATCATATGCTATTATAATACTAAGAATAGGGGGATTACCCCCTTTTATTGGATTCTTACCCAAATGAGTTACAATTCAAGAAATAATAAATGAAAGAGAATACTTCATTAGCCTAATTATAGTTATATTAACCCTAATCACCCTATCATATTATATTAAGATAATAGTTAGAATATTTTTAATAACCAGAGCATCTTTAAAATGATTTAAAACAATCAACAATAAGAATTTTATAGTTAGAATAACTATTAGACTAAATATAAGATTACCTATCATGTTAATATTGGATATCATTTAATTATTTATTTTGAAAGTTTTAAGTTAAATTAAATAAACTATTAACCTTCAAAGTTAAAAATATATAAATTATAAGCTTTAGACTAATAAAGTCAACTTTAGAATTGCAGTCTAATATCATAAAATTTGACTATAAAACTATAAATGACAAAGGGTTATATAACCATATATAAATTTACAATTTATCGCCTAAAGTTTCAGCCACTATGTCAAATTTGAATAAATGAATATACTCAACTAATCATAAAGATATTGGAACATTATACTTCTTATTTGGAATATGAGCAGGTATAGTAGGATCCGCCATAAGAGTAATCATTCGAATTGAACTTGGACAACCAGGAAGATTTATCGGAGATGATCAAATCTATAATGTAATCGTAACTGCCCATGCATTTGTAATAATTTTCTTTATAGTAATACCTATTATAATCGGAGGATTTGGTAACTGATTAGTACCTTTAATAATTGGAGCCCCTGATATAGCATTCCCCCGAATAAATAATATAAGATTCTGACTATTACCCCCTTCTCTAACATTACTAATAGTAAGAAGACTTACCGAAAGAGGAGCAGGGACTGGTTGAACAGTTTATCCTCCATTATCAAGAAACCTATCACATAGAGGAGCATCTGTAGATTTAGCAATTTTTTCCCTACATTTAGCAGGAGTATCATCAATTTTAGGAGCAGTTAATTTCATCTCAACTATTATTAATATACGACCAGTAGGTATAACTCCAGAACGAATCCCTTTATTTGTATGATCTGTAGGAATTACAGCCCTATTGCTATTATTATCCCTACCCGTATTAGCAGGAGCCATTACAATATTATTAACAGACCGGAACTTTAACACATCATTCTTTGACCCCTCAGGAGGGGGAGATCCTATTCTATATCAACACTTATTCTGATTCTTTGGACACCCTGAAGTATACATTTTAATTTTACCAGGATTTGGATTAATCTCCCATATTATTAGTCAAGAAAGAGGAAAAAATGAAACATTTGGCAACATTGGAATAATTTATGCTATATTAGCTATTGGTATTTTAGGATTCATCGTTTGAGCACATCATATATTTACAGTAGGAATAGATGTTGATACTCGAGCATACTTCACTTCTGCAACTATAATTATTGCGGTACCCACCGGTATTAAAATTTTTAGTTGATTAGCCACGCTACATGGAATCAAAATAAACTATTCCCCCTCAATATTATGAGCACTAGGATTTGTGTTCTTATTTACAATCGGGGGATTAACAGGAGTAATTCTAGCCAATTCTTCAATCGATATTATTCTTCATGATACTTATTATGTAGTTGCACATTTCCATTATGTATTGTCTATGGGAGCCGTATTTGCTATCATAGGAAGATTTATTCAATGATTCCCTTTATTTACAGGAGTAACTCTCAACCCTAAATGATTAAAAATTCAATTCTTTACAATATTTATAGGAGTAAATATTACATTCTTCCCACAACATTTCCTAGGATTAAGAGGTATACCTCGACGATATTCAGACTACCCTGATAGATATACAAGATGAAATATTGTATCATCAATCGGAAGATTAATATCAATAATTAGAATCATCATATTTATTATAATCCTATGAGAAAGATTAATAACTAAACGAGTAATAATATTTAGAGAAAACATAACACCAAGTATTGAATGACTACAAAAAACTCCTCCCGCAGAACATTCATATAATGAAATCCCCATCATAAGCTCAATATTCTAATATGGCAGATTAGTGCAATGAATTTAAGCTTCATAAATAAAGGATATTAACCTTTTATTAGAAATCGCCACATGAGGAAATATTATAATTCAAGATGCAAATTCATCATTAATAGAACAATTAAATTTTTTCCATGATCATACAGTAATAATTCTATCAATAATCACTGTAATAGTAGCTTATATTATAGCAACACTGACAAGAAATATGTTAATTAACCGATATTTGCTAGAAGGACAAACTATTGAACTAATCTGAACACTACTGCCCGCAGTAACATTAATTTTCATCGCATTACCATCGCTACGATTATTATATATAATTGACGAAATAAACAATCCATCAATTACACTAAAAGTAATTGGTCACCAATGATATTGAAGATATGAATATTCAGACTTCAGAAATACTGAATTTGATTCATACATAAAAAGAACATTAAATATAGAACCATCAGAATTCCGACTACTAGATGTAGATAATCGAACAGTATTACCAATAAGAACAAACACACGAGTAGTTGTAACTGCAGCTGATGTTCTACATTCATGAGCAGTACCAGCACTAGGAATTAAAATTGACGCAGTACCAGGACGACTAAATCAAGGATCTATTAATATAAATCGACCAGGATTAATATATGGACAATGCTCTGAAATCTGTGGAGCCAACCATAGATTTATACCAATCGTAATCGAAAGAACAACAACAGAGAATTTTCTAAAATGAATAAAGTCAATTTCATTAAGTGGCTGAAATTTAAGCATTGGTCTCTTAAACCAAAATATAGTAAATTAAACTCTACTCTTAATGGCCTTAAGGAATTAGTTTAAGTTAAAACATTAACTTGTCAAGTTAAAATTATTTATAAATAAATATCCCTTGATCCCTCAAATATCCCCTATATGATGAGAAATTCTATTCCTAGTATTCACACTATCTTTTATTTTAATTAATATTTTCATTTATCACTACAAGCAAGAACAAATTAAATATAAGTCTAGCTCAAAATTAAATATGAGTCAATATAATTGAATATGATAACTAATTTATTTTCAACATTTGATCCTGCAACATCAATTAATTTCTCCCTAAATTGGGGAAGAACTATAATTGGGTTAATCTTAATCCCATATCCTTACTGGATGATGCCTAATCAAGCTTCAATGCTTATTAATAACTTAATAAGAAAATTACATAATGAATTCAAATTATTATTAGGACCATCCTCTAAAGGCATGACACTTATTATTATTTCAATCTTTATATTTATTTTAATAAATAATTTCATAGGATTAATACCTTATATTTTCACCAGATCCAGACATCTGGCATTTTCCCTAGCACTAGCATTACCTTTATGATTAAGAAGTATAATATTTGGATGATTTAAAAATACAAACTATATATTCGCACATTTAGTTCCAATAGGAACCCCTGCAGTATTAATACCCTTCATAGTAATAATTGAATCAATCAGAAATTTAATCCGACCAGGTAGTCTGGCAGTACGATTAACAGCCAATATAATCGCCGGTCATTTATTAATAAGACTTCTGGGAAATAAAACAACAAATGTAGATAGAAGTATTATTATATCTTTAATTATAATAGTACAAATAGGACTTATATTATTTGAAGCAGCTGTTGCAATTATTCAAGCATATGTATTCTCAGTATTAACCACCCTCTACTCTAGAGAAGTAATTCACTAATATATAAATTATAAGTATGAAAATACATAAAAATCACCCATATCACTTAGTAGATTACAGTCCATGACCTTTAACAGGATCAATTGGTGCTATAACCCTTACATCAGGAATAGTGGTATGATTCCATAAAAATGAAATATACTTATTTATGTTAGGAATTATTATCTTATTAATAACAATAATTCAATGATGACGAGATATTGTACGCGAAGCAACATTTCAAGGAATACATACAATTAAAGTTACCAATGGTTTAAAAATCGGAATAATTCTATTCATCATTTCAGAAGTATTTTTCTTTATCTCATTCTTCTGAGGATTCTTCCATAGAAGATTAGCTCCTACTGTAGAAATTGGAATAACTTGGCCTCCAAAAGGAATTATAGTATTCAATCCAATAGAAATCCCTTTACTGAATACTATAATCTTACTATGTTCAGGAATAACTGTAACATGAGCCCACCATAGAATTATAAGAGGCAAACATTCAGAAACAATCAAAAGACTATTTTTAACTGTAGTACTAGGGGTATATTTCACAATCCTTCAAGGGTATGAATATATAGAAGCCAGATTCTGTATCAGAGATTCTGTATATGGATCTTGTTTCTTCATAGCAACGGGATTCCACGGATTACACGTAATCATTGGAACATTATTTCTGCTAGTATGTTTATTACGGCATATAAATTATCATTTCTCAAGAAATCATCATTTTGGATTTGAAGCAGCAGCTTGATATTGACACTTCGTAGATGTAGTATGACTATTCCTTTATATTTCAATCTATTGATGAGGAAGATAAACTCTTATTCTTTTAGTATAAATTAATATAATTGACTTCCAATCAAAAGACTCCAAATTGGAAAAGAATAATATTTCAAATAATAGTAACAACCTTAACAGCAATAGTAATATCCATCATTATTATATTATTATGTACAGTCATCTCAAAAACATCAAAAAAAGACCGAGAGAAATTATCCCCCTTTGAATGCGGATTTGATCCTAAAAGTTCTGCACGAACCCCTTTTTCTATTCAATTCTTTTTAATTGCAGTGCTATTTTTAATTTTCGATATCGAAATTGCCATTATTTTACCAGTCATCTTAACTATAAAATGAAGAATAACAAAAACCTGAATTATAACTGTAGCTTATTTCATTGTTATCTTAATTCTAGGACTTTATCACGAATGAAATAATGGAGTTTTAGAATGAGCTAAATGGGGTCATAGTTAAATATTTTAAAACATTTAATTTGCAATTAAAAGATACTAAATTTATAGTTGTCCTCAAAGATAATGAAGTAAAACCTTACAATTAGTTTCGACCTAATATTAGGATTAAATATATATCCCTTATCTAAAATTAATTGAAGCCAAAATAGAGGCCTTTCATTGTTAATGAAATAATTGATTAAGAATTTATAATCCAATTAAAAGGGAAAGAAGAATCTAAAAGAAGCTGCTAACTATCTTTTAAAGCGGTTAAAATCCGTTTTTCCCTTATTTATATAGTTTAAGCTAAAACGCTTCATTTTCAATGGAGTATTGAGATAATAATTTATTCTCTATAAATACTTAAAAGGTATTCAACCTATCATAACTTCTTCAGAGTTAAGCTTTATTAAAATTTAAGCTATCTAAGTTAAAAAACAATAATAAAAAAGAGAGATAAAAATAAAAATCTAATTAAATAAATTTTAAGATTATTATAATGGTAAATTAAATAATATTCTCTTATATAATTTATAATATTAGGAAAAGAAGAAGAAATTAAATATTCACCTCATCTTATATCCATAAAATAAGAACTCATTTTAGAAAACAGTAAAGCCTTATCATAAATTATATAAGTTCTAAAAGAAGGTATAAATCATATGGAACCTATATATCTAGTATTGAGTATTTGAGACCATCCATAAAGATCATCATATAAAGTTAATAATGAAATACTATATCCTAATCAACCCCCTAAAAATACAGTAATCAAGGGTATAACCTTTAAATAAAGGGGAAGAACTAAAAAGTTAGGATATCTAAAAATCAATCAACTTAACCCACAACCAAAGGTAACAGACAAAAAAGTTAGTAAAATTAAAGATAATAATATAATATTATCCTCATTATAATTACAAGCACCCATTAAATTATTAGATCCTCTAAAACAATAATAAATCAATCGGAGGCTATAACAAACAGTTAAACCTACTGATAAATAAAATAATACATAGATATATAAATTAATATAATCATAACTTAAATATTCTAGAGCTAAATCCTTACTATAAAAACCTGACAAAAAGGGAAAACCACATAAAGATAAATTAGAAATACAAAAACAGGAACAAGTAAAAGGAATACAATTAATTAAGTAACCTATATGACGAATATCTTGAGAATCATTTATACAATGAATAATTAAACCAGCACATAAAAATATTAATGCCTTAAAAAAAGCATGAGTGATTATATGAAAATATGAAAATAAAGAATAACCTATAAATAACACTGTTATTATAAGTCCAAGCTGACTTAAAGTAGATAATGCAATAATCTTCTTAAGATCGTACTCAAAATTAGCAGCTAAACCTGACATAAATATGGTAAGACATGATAATAATAATAGTAAAGATAAATTATGAGTATACAGTAGATCACTAAATCGAATAAGAAGATAAACACCTGCAGTTACTAAAGTGGAAGAATGTACTAAAGCCGACACAGGAGTAGGTGCTGCCATAGCAGCAGGTAACCAAGAAGAAAAGGGAATCTGAGCACTTTTAGTAAAAGCTGCCAAGGCAATCAAAAGAAATATAAAAAAGGAGATATCAGAAGATAAATAATTAAAACAATAAATATAATTTCAACTCCCTATATTAAATAATCAGGCAATAGCGATTAAAATAGAAACATCCCCAATACGATTAGTTAAAATAGTTAACATGCCAGCATTGTATGATTTATAATTCTGATAATAAATTACTAAACAATAAGAAACTAATCCTAAACCGTCCCAACCTAATAAAATTCTAATCAAATTAGGTCTAACAACTAAAAATATCATAGATATAACAAATAACAAAAGAATGAATAGGAAACGTAACTTAAAAATATCTGTATATATATATGAATAACTATATAAAACCACTATAGAAGAGATATATAGAACACAGCTTATAAAAATTAAAGATATCCAATCTAAATATAAAGATATAACTACAGAAGAACTATTTAAAGATAAAATTTCTCACTCTAAAAAATAAGAAAGATTATCAAATAAAAGATAAATTCCCATTAAAAACAAGAATGAAGCAATCAAAAATAAGAACAAAGATCATGATTTATATAAACACATTGGATTTAAAGAACAATACTATTAATTCTCCAATAATACCACAAATTACTATTCTATTATAAACTATTTAAATCCTAAGGGGAAGAACTATATCAGTTATATTACAAAAAACAAGAAAACATATCAAATTTAAAAAATAAAAGATTAAGGGGTGACAAATGATAAAAAACTAATATATATTCACGAATACTGATTATATTATAAGTGTAAAGTCCCTTAAATATGTAACCATGCTGAGTTATAGAAAACAAATAAATTCTAAAACAACAACTTATAAAGGATAAAACCCCTAAAAAAATTAGAGTAAAAGTTTCCCAAGAAATAATTGAATTAATTAAATAAATTTCCCCTAATAAATTTAAAGACGGGGGAGAAGACATATTATTAGAACATAAAATAAATCAAAAAAGAGTAAGTCTAGGCATGCTAATTAAAAACCCCTTATTAATGAATAAACTACGACTACCACTACGTTCATAAATAATATTAGCTAAACAAAAAAGAGCGGAAGAACAAAAACCATGGCCAATTATTATAACCAAAGAACCTACAAAGCCATAATAAGTATAACTTATAATGCCGCAAATAACCAGAGATATGTGAGCAACCGAAGAGTATGCAATAACTGATTTAATATCAACCTGAAATAAACATAAGAAACTAACAATAAGAGCACCTCATAAGCTTAATCCAATCCAAACATAACTATAAATAGAAGAATAAGAACCCATAAAAAGGTAAACACGAATAAGACCATAACCCCCCAGCTTAAGTAAAATAGCCGCTAAAATTATAGAACCAGAAATAGGAGCCTCCACATGAGCCTTAGGTAACCAAAAATGAAAATAAGGTATAGGTATCTTAACTAAAAAAGCTAAAACTAAAGATAAATAAATATATAAATTATAAGTATTAAAATCAATTAATCAAAAATCCAAAGATAATATGCAACTATTAATATAAAAAATAGATAAAAGAAGAGGTAATGAAGCAAATAAAGTATAAAATAACAAGTAATAACCAGCATAAATACGTTCCGGTTGGTATCCCCACCCAAAGATCAAAAAAAGGGTGGGGATCAAGGAGGACTCGAAAGAAATATAAAAAACTAACATATTAGTAGTTGAAAATGTAAAAATCAAAGATAATGTTATTGTAATTATAATAAAAAGAAATTCTGGTATTTTATTGTTTTTAGAATAAATTCTATAGCTAGCCATAACCATTAAAAAAATAATAAAATAAGTTAAACCCACCAATCTGTAAGAAAGAATATCTAATCCAAGCACACCGCTAGATAAAGAAACAAATCTATAACAAATATTAAAAAAAATAAAGATAAAACAAGATAATATTATTAGAAATATAAAAACCCAATAGTGATTCAACAAAGGAATTAAAAAAAGTAGTATAAAAATAAATTTTATCATGATAAAATAGATATACTAGATAAATAATCATTCCCCTGACTTCGAACTAAACTTACTAGAATGGATAAGCCTAAAGCACCTTCACAAACAGTAAAAACTAAGAAAATTAAAGAAAAATATAACTCATACCCAAAACAAAATATAGTAATAATTAAAGATAAAAAAACTCTTAATACTATAAATTCTAAACTTAAAAGGGAAAGAAGGAGATGCTTACGAGTTGAACAAAATACAATAACTCTGCACAATAAATAAAACAATAAACTAACCTCTAGTAAAATAAGTTTTAATAGTTTATATAAAACAATGATTTTGTAAATCATAAATAGGATTTATCCTTTAAAACTTCAGTAAAAAGTAAAACTTATCCTTAGTCTCCAAAACTAAAATTTTTCCTTAAACTATTTACTGTATTGAGATTAATATTATCTATAATAATAAGAATATCTGTCATTCTACTATGATTAAAGCACCCGTTAAGTATAGGATTAGTATTAATTATCCAAACCTTAATAGTATCTCTAATTAGAGGTTATATCATTAAATCATTCTTCTTTTCATTTATTATTATTATTATTATATTAAGTGGAGCATTAGTCCTTTTTATCTATATAGCAAGAATCGCCTCAAATGAAAAATTTAATTCCCCTTTAATATTATCCTTATTCTCAATTATAATAATTTTAATTATAAGATATATTACATGGAATAATAATGAAATTTTATTAAATATAATTCCCTCTCCTGAAACTAATAGATTAATTAAAATATTTAACTTAACAACCTCTTATATAACCTTAATAGCAATTATATATTTACTATTAACTATGATTGCAGTTTCCAATATTGCTAAGGTAACAGAAGGACCTCTACGAATAAATAAATAGTTTATATATGAATAAACCTATACGAAAAACCCACCCCTTATTTAAAATTATCAACGGATCATTAATTGACTTACCATCCCCTTCATCTATTTCATTATGATGAAATTTTGGATCACTATTAGGAATATGTCTAATAATTCAAATTGTTAGAGGATTATTTTTAGCAATACATTATACAGCTAACATTGAATTAGCTTTCAGAAGAGTAATTCACATTTGCCGGGATGTTAACAATGGATGATTGATACGATACACCCATGCAAACGGGGCTTCCCTATTTTTTATCTGTCTTTATATTCACATTGGACGTGGATTATACTATGGATCATATAAACTTAACATAACCTGATTAGTAGGAACTGTATTGTTACTATTAATTATAGGAACCGCCTTCTTAGGATATGTATTACCCTGAGGACAAATATCCTTGTGAGGAGCCACAGTAATTACCAATCTACTATCAGCAGTACCTTATTTAGGAAAAACATTAGTAATATGATTATGAGGGGGGTTTTCAGTAGATAATGCAACACTAACTCGATTTTTTACCTTACACTTTTTATTACCCTTTATTATTTCTGCCATAGTTATCATCCATTTATTATTCCTACACCAAACAGGGAGTAATAATCCTTTAGGATTAAACTCTAACTATGATAAGTCCCCATTCCATCCTTATTTCTCCACAAAGGATTTAATAGGAATAATATTAACATTAATAATATTTAGATTATTAATTCTTCTAGAACCCCGAATATTAGGAGATCCTGAAAATTATATCCCGGCCAACCCACTAGTAACCCCAGTCCATATTCAACCAGAATGATACTTCTTATTTGCTTATGCTATTCTTCGATCTATCCCTAATAAATTAGGAGGTGTAATTGCCATAGTAATATCCATCCTAATTATCGTATTACCAATATTAAATAAAAACAAGTTCCAAAGAACATCATTTTATCCTTTTAGAAAAAGATTATTCTGAAGATTTATCACAATTATAATTTTATTAACATGAATTGGAGCCCGGCCCGCTGAAGAACCTTATATCCTTACAGGGCAAGCATTAACAGTTATATACTTCAGATACTTCTTAATTAATCCTATAATAATAATAATATGAGATAAACTACTAAAATAAGATTTACAAGTCAATAAGTTTTAGATAAACTTATATTTTGAAAATATAGAATGAAAGTTAAATTCTTTCATTGACTTTACCTAAATTAATGGATTTAACACTTAAATATAATTAAAGTTAATAGACCTAAATAAAACAAGAATAAATTTAAAGAAAAAGGTAAAAATAATTTTCAGGTCAAATATATCAATTTATCATAACGGAAGCGAGGGAGAACTCCTCGAACTCAAATAAATCAAAAAACAATAAATAAAACTTTTAAGTAAAAAGATAAGGATCACAAATTACAACCAAGAAATATAATTCTAGTAATTAAAGATATAAAAATAATATTTATATACTCAGACAAAAAAATAAAAGCGAATCCCCCTCTTCTATATTCAACATTAAATCCTCTCACAAGCTCACTTTCACCTTCCGCAAAGTCAAAAGGAGACCGATTAGTTTCAGCCAAACAAGAAGATAATCAACAAAAAAATAAAGGTAAAGATAAATACATAAATCAAACTAAATTTTGATAATATATAAAATCAATTAAATTATATCTAAAAACAAAAATAATTAGACATAATATAATCATAATTATTCTAACTTCATAAGAAATAACCTGAGCGACAGAACGAAGACTCCCTAAAAGAGCATAATTGGAATTAGAACTTCAACCTGCTAACATAACACCATAAACCCCTATACCAGTACAGACCATAAAAAACAAAATACCATAATCAAAAGTATAAACATTAAATAAATAAGGAAATAAAGATCAAAGTAAAAATGAAAGAATTAATATAAAAATAGGAGAAACATAATAAATAAACACATTTGATTTTAAGGGGAAGAACTGTTCTTTAAAAAATAATTTAATACCATCAGAAAAAGGCTGAAGAATACCTAAAAATCCTAATTTATTAGGACCTTTACGAAGTTGAATATAACCTAAAACCTTACGTTCTAATAAAGTAACAAAAGAAACGCAAATCAATACACAAATTAATATTAAAATATAAACTAAAATAAACAATACTACCTGTAAACTATATTACATAAATAAATTCTAAATTTACCGCACTAATCTGCCAAAATAGTTAATAATAAACAAGTAATAACAAACTATTTGATACATCTGGTCCTTTCGTACTAAGATGTAATAAAATATAAAAGATAGAAACCGACCTGGCTCACGCCGGTCTGAACTCAGATCATGTAAAAAATTAAAGGTCGAACAGACCTAGAAATTAAGCTTCTGCACTTAAAACTTATTTTAATCCAACATCGAGGTCGCAAACTCCTTCATCGATAAGAACTCTCCAAAGGAATTACGCTGTTATCCCTAAGGTAATTTAATCTTAATATCCTTAGTAAAGGATCATTAAATAATACTCATTAGTAATTAATAATTAAAGGGAGTTAAATAAATCCCCCTGTCACCCCAACAAAATTACCAAAATAATATTAAAAAAGAAATTAACCGATTATTAAACATTAATATTGATAATAAAATTCTATAGGGTCTTCTCGTCCCATTAAATTATTTAAGCTTTTTGACTTAAAAATTAAATTCAATATATGATATAAAGAAAGTCAATCTCTCATCCAGCCATTCATACAAGCCTTCAATTAAAAGACAAATGATTATGCTACCTTCGCACAGTTAGGATACTGCGGCTATTTAATCAATAATAATCATTGAGCAGGCTAGACTTAATATAAACAATCCATCAAGACATGTTTTTGATAAACAGGTGAAGAATATAAATTGCCGAATTACTATATACCAATTTTATAATTTACTAATTTTATCATTATATCTAATAATTAAAAATTAAATATTAAATCTTAATATATATCTAGTATTGAGTAAAATTAATTAAAAATTAAATTCCATTATAACAAAATAAATGATGAAAATTATTAATCCTACAAAATTTATTATATAATTTAAATACTTAGACAGTACTATAAAGCTCATCCCTTATAGTATTAGATTAATTATATATATAAAATAAATTACCCTAATATAATAAATTAATCCTGAATTTAATTCAATTATTAAGAAACCAGATATTTAAAAATGAAAAGTATATAACAACTATTAATAAATTAACAATAATTATGAAACAGTAAATAACATAAATTAATAGATCTTCTAAATTCGGGAAAACTACCAATAAGTAAGGAATATTAATAAACCCTGATACAAAAGGTACAATAAATAAAATCTACTTTATTAATTATAAAACAAATTACTTTACAGCAAAATAAACTATAATTCAATAAATATCAATTCTTTAAAAAATACTAAAATAAAAGTTATTTCTATTAAAAAATAAATTAAATAAACAAAAATAAATAATATTATCTAATAATCAAATCAATTTGAATTGCACAAATAAACCTTTAATGTAAATAAAGGGTGCCCTAGGCATAATCTGTATATTTCTAGCTTCATCTTCCGATAAAACTACTTTGTTACGACTTATCCCATTTTAAGATGGGAGCGACGGGCGATGTGTACTTAATCAAGAACATATATCATGAATAATATATATTAAACATTACTACTAAATCCTTTTTCATAACTAAATTACATTAGTTAATCCAATAATTAATAAATAATTAAATGTAACCCATTACAAACCTTTATATAGCTGCACCTTGACCTGACATATTTTACAATAATAATCCTAGAGAATCAATCCTAATAAAACACTCAATTCAGACAGAGATATACAAACCAATTTATAATAACATTTAAAGGTAAAATTTATCGTGGATTATCAATTAAAGAACAGGTTCCTCTAAAATGATTAAATTACCGTCAAATTCTTTCAATTTAAAGATCATAACTTATAATAATAAGAAATAAAAATTTACATTCAAAATAATAGGGTATCTAATCCTAGTCTAATAATTAAATTTCTTATAATACAAAGCCAAATAAATATTAAGAAATTTAAATTTCACCTTAAAATTAATTAATATTATATCAGTTAAAATAAATATATAATAATTAATCTAAAAAAAGTAATAATAACTAATTGTATAACCGCAGCTGCTGGCACAATTTTTGCTAGTTAATTTATAATTAACTGTATCATAAAATATTACATTTAACAATATTACAAACTGCATTAAATATAAATAATAAACAAGCAATCACTATTTAAATAATATACTATCAATAATTTTAGCGCAAAAACTAGCATATTAATAATCATCATAAAACTACTTTCCCTAAACCAGAATCAAATTTACATACAAATTAATTGTTAATTAATTATTATTCATATTAGGCACAGGATAGAATTTCCCCCTCGCTTCTCTCGGTCTTACCCCTGGCCCAGATGCTCTGGTCTACAAATACTCAATACTAGATATATAGGTTCCATATGATTAACTAATTCCATATGCTCTTAACTAATAGTTATTCTAACTCTAGCTCACAAGGATGTTCGCAATAAGCAATTACTGTTATATCTTTATATTAGATATAATATATATTATGTACTTATGACTTACTCTTGAAGGTGTCCTTCGTTCTAACTGATATAGTTCTTCCCCTTAGATCAAATAGTTGCATATTATGTTCTCCCCCAGACTGGATGGCCCTACGGTCCCCCCATATACTTATAATTTATATATTAATTATATCACCCCGATACTATAATAATAATTACTTTCATGAAAGTTTATCTTAACCTCGTTAAATGTGATGACCAAGGAACAAGTTTATAGATCCCCCCTATCATTATGATTTACTATACCTTTTAAGGATAATTAAAGGGGGGTGATATAGACATGTGCTCCAACCGATGTATAAGTTTTATTTAATAATAATGTATTCACCCCATGCATTTATTATATGTATATATATCTAAAATTATTTAACAATATCTGTATTCTGTAACTATAGAATGTATCTAAGATTATTTAACAATATCTGTATTCTGTAACTATAGAATGTATCTAAAATTATTTAACAATATCTGTATTCTGTAACTATAGAATGTATCTAAGATTATTTAACAATATCTGTATTCTGTAACTATAGAATGTATCTAAGATTATTTAACAATATCTGTATTCTGTAACTATAGAATGTATCTAAGATTATTTAACAATATCTGTATTCTGTAACTATAGAATGTATT